CTATAGACTTCTCTTTTATTGCCGGTTCTATTCGGGACAGCGACAGCCCCGGGCGTACTCTATCAAAAGAAAATTCCCATTCAATGCATAAAATGAAGTAGGATAATTTTATTAGAATTCCTTATTGACAATACATCTATTGACAATATATCTAAATAATAGATATCTGTGTAACAATTTATGTTCTGGGGTTTACATAGACTCATATGTTTTGTTATAATTGAAATTGAGAAATCTTTTTTGATTGAAAAATCAATACTGATTCGTTCTGTCTCAATTTGTATTTTGTCATTAGGAAAACACAATTTGAAATTCAAATCCCAGAATCGTTCATGAATTCGAAGTAAAGGGTCAATAGTCAATGGTTCTAATTTCTCGTCTGAAAAATACACATTTGATTTCTCAATAGAAAAACGAGAGAATGTTTTTAGCATTGTGTATTTTCAGATACTATAACAATCAATCATAAGGGATGTATCAAATCCAATCAAAAGGGGTCTTTCTTTTATTTTAGGAAATAAAGGATTAAGGAAAACAGAAATCAAAATGCAAGTACAATAAAAATTCAGTAATCCGGGAAAAATTGCATCTATTCTATTTTGTATCATTTTGGCGGCATGGCCGAGTGGTAAGGCGGGGGACTGCAAATCCTTTTTCCCCAGTTCAAATCCGGGTGTCGCCTGAATCACCAAAAAACTCGAAATCATAATCGATTTATTGGATTGGTTTCTCAATAGTGTTTGGTAGAACTCCTTTTTGACTCTGCGACATTAATTCCACTATTATTAGTGAGGAATAATGGAAAAATTCCTTCGTATTTATAGAGATAGGGGACATAATGCACATGGATATAGTAAGTCTCGCTTGGGCTGCTTTAATGGTAGTCTTTACATTTTCCCTTTCACTCGTAGTGTGGGGAAGAAGTGGACTTTAGAAGTACTACTAATTGAGTTCAGTAATCAAACCGTATCGATTGTTTTATAGATCATTCTGCAACGCATTTTGAACTATTTAAAATCAAATCTTTGAATTGGGAATCCCATTGGATTCCAATGGAGTAATCTATGATAGGAATCATACTCTTTCAATCAAAGAGATATTTCATCGATTCCCGTCTTTGTACTTCGAAAAGAAAGGGATTCAGATGATTGGAAATTTATTCCAACCTAAAATTCTTCCGAAATTTTCTATTTCAATCAATGGGAATGGGCTCTTACTATCTTTATAGACGGATACTAAGAAAAACCAGACCCTTTTTCTTTTTTTTTTTATTTCCCTCTTTACTCTTCAAAAAAGAAGTCGTTTTGTTAAGCGTATACGCACTTTCTATGAGAAATGATATAGAGAAAGTGGTTGTTTAAGGAGAGACCGGGCAATAATAAGATCTTGCCCCGGGCGAGTTACATATCGGGCATTTACCCTTTGGTTTCTATTCTAATTTTAGAAAGGCGGTTTATGCTTTATCGACTTATTTCAGATCACGGTTCTGGCGTTAAAAATAGGCGAGTTTTCCTCTTCCTTATTAGTAAAAGGAATTAAAATCCTAAGATAAGAATTCTTTCAGATTGATCGGAACAAATAGATGTGGCAAATTGGGTCTTATGTTAATTCCATACAATATATGGAATATATAGATATGGAATCTATGATATGGAATTAATATACACATATATGAAGAGAATATTGTAGATTGATATATAGAAACTTAAGCCTTTATCTTTATTCTAGATTACAACTTTATAGACCTTTATAGACTAAGAGATAGATAGTATGGTATAAAAATTAATTTTTATACCATACTATCTATCTCTTAGAAAATTGCCGATTATAATACGCTCATTTCATTTAAGTTAAGACGTGAAATTTGAATCCCTTTCATTTAACTTTGTCTATTTTTGATAAGAACTTGGAAGGAAAGTTTTATTCAAAATGAATTTGAAAATTCAATTGAATTAATCATTTTGACTGACTGTTTTTACGTAAATGATAAGTAGAAAAGCGGTAGGAACTAGAATGAATAGTGCAGTAGCAATAAATGCAAGAATATTGACTTCCATAATCTCATCGTTTTTTTACTTCGCAATAACTCGGGATTTAATCCCCTAGAGATGATAAATCTTTTGTCTATCGTCTGTAAATTCAATGAATGAATTACCTCTCGATGATCTTGAACCGGATCACTATCATGAATAGCAATATCTGATCTATCAAATCAACCCGTTGTCAAGACTTGAATAGTATAACATAGGAAGTTCTTTTATCCATACCGAATTCCAATTTTGATTCCTGACTCAATTACTGCAAAATTTGATTTATCATCCGTTTCTTTGTTTTTTCTATAACCCACCTTGCGTCTTCCTTGGACAATCTTCTGATGAAGGATCATCAGATTGCCTTTCCACTTCAATTAATTACATAGTTCCAAACCTAACAAACAATAAAAGCGAAATGAAAAATAGGAAAGCAAAAAGAAATCAAGACTTGTTTTTGCTTTGGGAAT